TGTGAAGAAGTAAACCATTATCTCGGCAATAATGAGATAAGGTTGTATTTGCCGTGAATCCTCCGGTTAAATAGTCATGCATTACAATCGGAACTCCCAATTCGCGAGCAAATACAGCCCTTTTCATCATTTCTTCGCATGTACCAGCAGTAGCATTCAAATAATGACCTTTGATTTCACCTGTTTCCGCCTGGGATTTATAAATTGCTTCAGCACAAAATAAAAATCGATCTCTCCATCGCATAAATGGTTGAGAGTTTACATTCTCATCATCTTTGGTAAAATCAAGTCCACCACGAAGACATTCATAGACTGCTCTACCATAATTTTTAGCGGATAACCCCAACTTAGGTTTAATAGTACAGCCTAATAGGGGACGGCCATACTTGTTCAATTTATCTCTTTCGACTTGGATTCCATGAGGCGGACCTTGAAAAGTTTTAACATACGCAGTAGGGATTCTCAAATCCTCCAAACGTAGAGCACGTAGGGCTTTGAATCCAAATACATTACCTACAATGGAAGTAAACATGTTAGTAACAGAACCTTCTTCAAAAAGATCTAAGGGGTAAGCTACATAAGCAATAAATTGAGATTCTTCTCCCGGAACAGGCTCAATGTGATAGCATCGTCCTTTATAACGATCAAGACTTGTCAACCCATCAGTCCACACAGTTGTCCATGTACCAGTTGAAGATTCTGCAGCTACCGCAGCTCCTGCTTCTTCCGGTGGAACTCCTGGTTGAGGAGTTACTCGGAATGCTGCCAAGATATCAGTATCTTTGGTTTCATAGTCAGGAGTATAATAAGTCAATTTATACTCTTTAACGCCGGCCTTGAATCCAACACTTGCTTTAGTTTCTGTTTGTGGTGACATAAGTCAGTCCCTCCCTACAACTCATGAATTAAGAATTATTACAGCACCAAGATCTACTCGGTATGAATTAGGAGTTAATAAAAAAATTATTGACGAGCCTATTATCGTTCAAAACACAAGAATCTCAACAACTATTATCAACTAATCATAATTTTGTCAAGAGAACCAATCCTGTATTTGATTCACCAAATACAGTATTATTGTATACTCTTTCTTATATATAGTGCAACCCCTTTTATTTTATTCCTTTTGCATTTTTTTTTCTCTTTAATCCTTTTTCATTCACAACGATCCATAGTAAGAACATTTTCCTTCCAAGAGATATATGCGAAATCATATATTGAGAAGTGTTTGAGCCAAAAAAAAAAATAAAAAAGAGCTTAATTGTTTGCGAAATATACCTAAAAAGATTAAAATAATCAAACTGAAGGGTTCCATAACTAAGAGAAAACTACTAAATTCGAGGAAGATGAAATTCAAGTTACAATTTATTTGCTAAAGAGACTAGAATGTCGTTTTTGTTTTTTGAAAATACTAGGCTCTAATATTAATATATAGAATAGGGACTAAATAACAAAAAACAAATGAACAAAAATTTCTGGAAGGCTTTTATTTTATAAAATTTTTCTATAAAATTGAATATTCTTCTTCAATTTGGTTTAGGTGAACTTCACAAATCACTACTCAAAAAAAAAAAAAAGTGAACAATTGCAGTCAAATAGATGAATCATACCACCAATCGAGTAGTAACTCCCATTTTTTATGTAATTAACTGATAAACTTGATATCGAACATTTTTTTTTATTCAAAATCGTATAAAGAAAAAAATTGACATATTTTTTATATTAATATGTATTAGATTATGTTATGAATAACAATCCGACTACTTCTGGTCTTGGAGTTTCCGCACTTGAACAAAAAAACTTGGGATCCATCACTCAAATTATTGGACCTGTTCTCGACGTAGCCTTTCCCCCACGAAAAATGCCGAATATTTACAATGCTCTAATAGTGAAGGGTAGAGATATTAATGGGCAAGACGTTAATGTAACTTGTGAAGTACAACAATTATTAGGGAATAATCGAGTTCGTGCAGTAGCTATGAGTGCTACTGATGGGCTAATGAGAGGAATGGAAGTGATTGATACAGGAGCTCCTCTAAGTGTTCCAGTTGGGAAGGCCACTCTGGGACGAATTTTTAATGTACTAGGAGAACCTATTGATAATTTAGGACTTGTAGATGCTAGTACAACATCCCCTATTCATAGATCGGCACCCGCATTTATCCAATTAGATACTCAATTATCCATTTTTGAAACAGGAATCAAAGTCGTAGATCTTTTAGCCCCATATCGTCGGGGAGGAAAAATTGGACTATTCGGAGGAGCAGGAGTAGGTAAAACCGTATTAATTATGGAATTAATCAACAATATTGCAAAAGCCCACGGAGGAGTATCCGTATTTGGGGGAGTAGGGGAACGTACCCGTGAAGGAAATGATCTTTATATGGAAATGAAGGAATCAAAAGTTATTAATGAAGAAAATATTGGCGAATCAAAAGTAGCTCTAGTCTACGGTCAGATGAATGAACCCCCAGGAGCTCGTATGAGGGTTGGTTTGACTGCCCTAACTATGGCGGAATATTTTCGAGATGTTAATAAACAAAATGTACTTCTATTTATTGACAATATCTTCCGGTTTGTCCAAGCCGGATCTGAGGTATCAGCCTTATTGGGTAGAATGCCATCGGCTGTAGGTTATCAACCTACCCTTAGTACTGAAATGGGTACTTTACAAGAACGAATTACTTCCACAAAAGAAGGGTCCATAACTTCTATTCAAGCAGTTTATGTACCGGCCGATGATTTGACGGATCCGGCTCCTGCCACGACATTTGCACATTTAGATGCTACTACTGTACTATCACGAGGATTAGCTGCTAAAGGTATCTATCCAGCAGTCGATCCTTTAGATTCAACGTCAACTATGCTCCAACCAAAAATAGTTGGTAGTGAACATTATGAAACAGCCCAAAGAGTAAAACAAACTTTACAACGTTACAAAGAACTTCAAGATATTATTGCAATCCTGGGCTTGGATGAATTATCTGAAGAAGATCGATTAACTGTAGCAAGAGCGCGAAAAATTGAGCGTTTCTTATCACAACCTTTTTTTGTAGCAGAAGTCTTTACAGGTTCGCCAGGAAAATATGTCGGTCTGGCAGAAACAATTAGAGGTTTTAAATTAATCCTTTCCGGAGAATTAGATAGTCTTCCTGAGCAGGCCTTTTATTTAGTAGGGAACATTGATGAAGCTACCGAGAAAGCTACAACCTTAGAAATGGAGAACAAATGACCTTAAATCTTTGTGTATTGACACCGAATCGAATTGTTTGGGATTCAGAAGTAAAAGAAATTATTTTATCGACAAATAGTGGTCAAATTGGTGTATTAGCAAACCATGCGCTTATTGCCACAGCTGTTGATATAGGTATTTTGAAAATCCGTATTAATAACGAATGGGTAACCATGGCACTAATGGGTGGTTGTGCTCGAATAGGCAATAATAAGATAACGGTTTTAGTTAAGGATGCTGAGAAAGGTAGTGAGATTGATCCACAAGAAGCCCAGCAGACTCTTGAAATAGCAGAAAAAAACTTGAAAAAGGCGGAAGGAAAACGACAAATAATTGAGGCAAATCTAGCTCTCAAACGGGCTAGGGCACGAGTAGAAGCTATCAATGTACTTGTCTAACTAGTTGTTGCGACTGGTAAATAATAATTTAATAAAATAAGAATTTCAGTATAAACAAAGAGCAGTTGGTTTTATTTATCATAATGTATAATGTATTCCCTCCTAGAATCGATATAAAAACAAGATGTCGGACAATCGACTACAATTTGAATTGTGAAAAAAATTAACAAATCAAAAATCAATAAAAGAAAATTGGTATAAAACCTTATTAGATAGTAGCAATAATACTATCTAATAAGTTATACCTACTATTGGATTTGAACCAATGACTCTCGCCGTATGAAAGCAATACTCTAACCACTGAGTTAAGTAGGTCTTTTAGTAGTAGAACTCAAAATAAAGGAAAATTTTTTCTATCAATAACTTAGACTCAATTTTAAAAAAATTTAAATTGAGAAGCAATACCAATCAAATAAACCCACTAATTCCAATATTCAATGGAATAATCATTAGCTTGACAAACCATTATCACTGGAATAAAATAATATAGTACAAATATAAGGGCTATAGCTCAGTTCGGTAGAGCAACTCGTTTACACGTGCGCCAATGTTTTTTCAGAGAAGTCTATCATCTAATCAAAAGACTTATAAAAATAAAAAGTCGATGTCTTACTTCCAAAAGTTAAAAAAAAAACACAAGAAAAATAGCCTGACAAAAAAAAGATTAGGTTTACTTTCAAGTGCTAAACGAATTTAGGTATTTTATACCTTTTTTCATTTAATATAAATCAATTTGATAGAAAGCCATGATTGATTTCCAATCTTGATAAGGTGAATAAATAGTTTGTTCAATGCTAAGTGCAGATAAAGACCTAAACAAATTCGCTTTTTGTTTTATGATATGAACTTGAAGGTGTATTAAGTTCATATTTTCAACTTTAACTAAACACAGGTCAACAAAGATGCCCTAACACCTATATATATAGTTTATATAGTTTATTTCATTTGGGGTAATCTAAACACAAAGCATACCTACGTCAAGATTATCTTTCTTTGAAAGACTTTGGTAGTGCTTCAGGATCCTACTCTAAAAAAAAAATAAAAAATCCAAGCACATGGAACTATTTGATTATCTTGATTATCTTTTATTTCATTCGAATGAAAATTTTATAATGAAAAGAGAAAAATAGTAAACTAATTAATGAGTTATATCAGTTAACGAAAGAGCCCAATGCAAAAAAAAAAATGCATGTTGGGTCTTTGAAACAGTTTGAATCATTTTGATAATAATCAGTTTGATCTGTTTTACCGAGAAGGTCTACGGTTCAAATCCGTATAGCCCTAAAAAACAAATACACCAAAAAACTTGGTTAGTTGTCATCTTGTTATTTTTTATTAATCTTTATAGAAGACGTCAAAATGAATGTTTCTCATTTGTGAGCTAGACATAAAAGAGGAGTACTACTTCTTTCCTTTGTCTATGAGATATTTTTGTGGAGTAAGATACAAAAGAAAAGAATACTTTATTATTTGATTATTTGATTTTTTATATCCTATTGATTGTTTATTTTCTTTATCTCGTTTATTTCACTTCAATTCGTTAAATGCATTTTAGAATTTTATTTTGTTCCTTTTTTTTATTTGACTAAGGATACTGCAAATGAGAATTCGATTGATTCGATAGTCATTCTAGCTGTCTAATATGTGATGGTACAAAATTCAAAAACAAAAAATGGACTCTTTTAAAATTAAAAGTAAAACCTAATAAAAGATTGGGCTACATCGAAGATAAATAGATACGACTAGGATAGCCAATCCATATCAACTCCCAAGTCAAATAAATGGAATGCTATTTTTGACGATTCACATCGTCAAATCGTGAATCAGGACACAAAAAACAACGACAACTATGTAGTTCAAACAACCCTATATACTATATATATATATATAGGTTTGAGTAAAATACAATTAGGATGAATGAATTGGCAATGAAGTCTAAATCACAGCGAAGATTCCTATAGCTTTTTTACAGTCATGGGAGTATACCTATGTTTCTAATTTATGAATATGATATTTTTTGGGTATTTCTAATAATATCAAGTTTAATTCCTATTTTAGCATTTCTAATTTCCGGAATTTTATCACCCCTTAAAAGAGGACCAGAAAAACTTTCCAGTTATGAATCTGGTATAGAACCCCTGGGTGATGCTTGGTTACAATTTCGAATACGTTATTATATGTTTGCTCTTGTTTTTGTGATTTTTGATGTTGAAACAGTGTTTCTTTATCCGTGGGCAATGAGTTTCGATATATTAGGAGTATCTGTATTCATCGAAGCTTTCATTTTTGTTTTGATCCTAATTGTTGGTTTAGTTTATGTGTGGCGAAAAGGAGCATTAGAATGGTCTTAGACCTTGAATATTCTGACAATAATATTGCAAAAATTACAAACAATGAAATACTTATGAATTCCATGGAATTTCCCTTACTTACTCGTACAACCCAACCTTCTGTTATTTCAACTACATTAAATGATCTTTCAAACTGGTCAAGGCTTTCCAGTTTATGGCCGCTTCTCTATGGTACTAGTTGTTGCTTTATTGAATTTGCTGCATTAATCGGCTCTCGATTTGACTTTGATCGTTATGGACTAGTACCCAGGTCTAGTCCTCGCCAAGCAGACTTGATTTTAACAGCCGGTACAGTGACCATGAAAATGGCTCCTTCTTTAGTAAGATTATATGAACAAATGCCTGAACCAAAATATGTTATTGCTATGGGGGCTTGTACAATTACCGGAGGGATGTTCAGTACTGATTCTTATAGTACAGTTCGAGGAGTTGATAAGTTAATTCCTGTAGATGTTTATTTGCCAGGGTGTCCACCCAAACCCGAGGCGGTTATAGATGCTATAACAAAACTTCGTAAAAAAATTTCGCGAGAAATTTCAGAAGATCGAATTAGTTCTCAAAAGGGGAAACGTTGTTTTATTACCAATCACAAATTGAATATTGCGTGGACTACTATGACTGAAAATTTGTCTCAAGAATTACTTGATCAACCTTCATCTAGTTCCAAAGTTATCCCTGAAACATTTTTTAACTATCAAAAATCAGGTTCGTCTTACGAATTAATAAATTCACGAAAAGATTCCTTTTCGCCTGAACAACAAAAGGAAAATCAATCAACCGAAGGTTGATTTTATTCAATCATTGTTAAACAAAGAAAAATAGACGAGAGGGAAAAAAAAGATGAAGGATCGTTTGTCTACTTGGTTAGTAAAACAAGGCCTAGTTCATAGATTTTTGGGTTTTGATTACCAAGGAATAGAAACTTTACAGATAAAGCCTGAGGATTGGCATTCCATTGCTGTTATTTTATATGTATATGGGTACAATTATTTGCGTTCCCAATGTGCTTATGATGTATCCCCAGGTGGATTGTTAACAAGTGTATATCATCTGACCCGAATAGAATATGGTATAGATCAACCCGAAGAAGTATGCATAAAGGTATTTGTACCAAGGTCAAATCCTAAAATTCCGTCTGTTTTCCGTGTTTGGAAAAGTGTCGATTTTCAAGAAAGAGAGTCGTATGATATGTTCGGAATATTTTATGATAATCATCCACGTATGAAGCGGATCTTAATGCCGGAAAGTTGGATAGGGTGGCCTTTACGTAAGGATTATATTGCACCTAATTTTTTTGAAATCCAAGATGCTCATTAACAAAAATGATTCGAAACAAAACTTTCATCATCCAACTTACAATTGGAAAATATATATATATTATTATTATTAAAGAATAAATTAAAGAATAACGAAAAAATGTTAATCGCTAATCAAGTTTATTTGTTCATTACTACGAAATGATTCGTGTCTAGTACTAACCTACAACTCCTATAAACCTTATTTTAACCATTCTATTTAATCGCCTTAATCCGTAATGTATAAAGTAGAAAAAATAGAAAGTAGAAAAAATCGCTACTCAGAGACAATTTTTGGATTTGTCAGGAACCAGATTTGAACTGGTGACACAAGGATTTTCAGTCCTCTGCTCTACCGGCTGAGCTATCCCGACCATTTCCAAGATATAATCTTTCGTATTATACTAGATTACTGGGTTTCGTGTCAATTGAAAAAAAAAATGAACCCTAGAATGCTATTGAAACCCTTACTTAATAAAAGAGGATAAAAAAATAAAAGAGGATAAAAAAAGTCGAAGGGGATGGGGATAGAGGGACTTGAACCCTCACGATTTTTAAAGTCGACGGATTTTCCTCTTACTATCAATTTACTTGGTGTCAATAGTGACATGTAGAATGGGACTCTATCTTTATTCTCGTCCAATTTTTCATTTATTTTGTAGACTTGAACCTGTTGATCTATTCAATGTTTCATATGTATTTTCATAGATACTATGGTATTACTTTGATTTCTGATCATAAATAATACAATTGAATAAACTAAGCAGAATCTACTTGATTTGTTAGAATAGCTTCCATTGAGTCTCTGCACCTATCCTTTATAACAAGCAATTTTGTTTAGTCTTTGCTCTTGTTTTTTTTTGAAAACAGGATTTGGCTCAGGATTGCCCATGTTTGATTCCGGGGTTTCTCTGAATTTGAAAGTTTTCACTTAGTAAGTTTCCTTAATAAGGCTCAAACCAATTAAGTCCGTAGCGTCTACCTATTTCGCCATATCCCCTTCCCTTTTTTTAGATTGATTTTTTTTTTCAATTTGAGGCTAATTTCGTATTGTAATTAGATTGGAATTAAACCCTTCTTTTGTTATTTTTGTTCCTTTTTTTTTTTTTACTATAACTTACTGATAAGTACTAGACATATTAGAAACTTCACCTATATTCAAAGCATTCAATATCATGTCAACCTTCGAGTATTTTCGATGTTTCGATAGTATTTTTTAGATATCTTTTTTGATAGTTCTATCCGGGATCTCTATTTGAAATGATTCTATCATTTCTCTATCCACAATTCAATAAAATTGACGCAAACTCTAGTTATAGCTTTTTTTTCTATTCAATATTCTGTTTATTTTTTATTTTCATTTAATCTTCAATTTTCTAATAATCGAAGGATCTTTTTTTTTTCATATTTTTTGACTATTTAGTAATATTTTAAAGAACTTATTTTATTAAGATCCTCATAGTTGAGTTTATTCCATTTTTCTGTAGGTAAAATTTGTATTATGGAAGCCCGCTTAGCTCAGAGGTTAGAGCATCGCATTTGTAATGCGATGGTCATCGGTTCGACTCCGATAGCGGGCTTTTCTTGTTTTATTGAAGTTTTTTCATTATTGCATAAAAAACAAAGACTAAGACTATTCAAACCAAGTCTTTCGGGTGGTGCAAAGAAAAATGATTATTCGATCCTCAAGATTTCTAATTATATCCAAGTTTTAAGAAAATCTTTGTTTATACAAATAAAAAACAGCAAAAAAAAAAAAGACAACATTTCAGGTGTATATAAACATTCTTTAGTCCCGATCTTTATACTTTCGTTCGACTTTTTATTTATATTACTTTATATTTATAAACGTGATATATTATATTAGTAGTATAAGACAGCTACTTCTGTGAATTTGAATCCATATATACTATTCATAAGTCTAGTTCAGTTTGAATTTTTTTTTATTTTAATACAATAAGGAGTCTTTATGTCACGTTACCGAGGGCCTATTTTCAAAAAAATATGTCGTCTGGGGTCTTTACCTGGATTACCTAATAAAAGGTCTAGAGTCGGGAATACTCTTAAAAATCAATCACGCTCCATTAAAAAATCTGAATATCGTATTCGTTTGGAAGAAAAACAAAAATTGCGTTTGCATTATGGTCTTACGGAACGTCAATTACTTAAATATGTTCGTATCGCCGCAAAAGCCAAAGGACAGACAGGTCAAGTTTTACTACAATTACTTGAAATGCGGTTAGATAATATTATTTTTAGATTGGGTATGGCATCGACGATTCCTCGAGCCCGGCAATTAGTTAACCATAGACATATTCTAGTTAATGGGCATATCGTAAATATACCAAGTTATCGCTGTAAACCAAGAGATATTATTACAGCGATGGATGATGAAAAATCAAGAACTATGGTTCAAACTTCTCTTGATTCCTTTTCGGATAAAGAATTGCCAAAACATTTGATTCTTCACGCGTTAGAATCGAAGGGATTGGTCAATCAAATAATAGATCCCGCATGGGTTGGCTTGAAAATAAATGAATTGTTAGTTGTAGAGTATTATTCTCGTCAAACTTAACCAGAACTCAAGGTTGTTAGAAGTTACGTTTCCATTCACTTCCTTTTCTATTTCTTTAACCTATGGAAGGAGAATAAAGAGCATAATTCGTTTTTATTCCCGTAATTTCTTCTCGAATGATTGATATCTTTTTATACCGTGTTTCTACTTTGAAAGCATTATTTTAGCTAGCTTCTATACCAACCAGATAATTTGTGTGGTAAAAAAATCATTGATATTCTATCTAGAATATTACGAACGAAAAACCTCTGGTTTGAAGTAAGCAAAACGGAAAGAACACCTCTTATAGTATAACAAATATATGTCATTTTTTTTTTTCATTTCCTTTTTTTTTTCCTATAGGGGAGTTGTGATATTAAAAACTTCGCGGATATGAAGGAGAGAGAGGGATTCGAACCCTCGGTAAACAGAAGTCTACATAGCAGTTCCAATGCTACGCCTTCAACCACTCGGCCATCGCTCCTCAATAATGATTATGGACGACAAAACAAGTAAATGACGAAATTTAGCTAAGGAGTTATTCAGTATCATATATTGAATGGGATTAAGTAGAATGAATAACTAACAACCTAAAATTTTGGCAACGAAATACTTTAATCTTTTGGGGACTAGGGCGAATTTTGTTTGGAAACCAGTGTTTATTAATTTATTAAAGCTAATTCAGAATACAAACAGAAAAATGAATTCTTTCTCTTTTTGTTTATCAGGTTTTATGTTATTTCGTATTCTACAATTACTTTATTTGTTTATTTGTGGGATTTTTTTTCTCACAAAACAAAAGTTAATTCGAATTAAAGAAAGTGAAACATTGGATTAATATCTATGCCTAGATCCAGAATAAGTGGAAATTTTATTGATAAGACTTTTTCAATTGTAGCCAATATTTTATTACGATTAATTCCGACAAGTTCAGGCGAAAAAGAGGCATTTAGCTATTACAGAGATGGTGTGATTTGATTTTTTTATTTACAGTTTAATATTTGATGCTAAATAAACATTTTAGTATCTTGAAAAATGGGAAATAACTCTACGTTTTATAGAAGGTGAAGTTTTTAAAGAAAACAAGTCCTTTAGTCTTGTATCCACGACTAATGCAGCCTCAAATGCTTCAATTATGAATTCTAGCATTGAGCGAAAGGTTAAACCTATGGTTTCATTGACTTTGTATTGTAAGATAACCAACCCTTATTACACTAGAACCAATAGGCCGCACAGAGGAAGAAGTACTACACCTAGGAATCAACAATTCAAAACCTTTGTTAAAAATTATCCCTTTTCTTATTCCAATTAGGAAACTATAAAAAATGGTTAGGCCATCAAATATCCATCTCATTCGGATTTTGGATACCCATATAACCATCGAAGACTGTTGAGGTTACTAATTCCGAATAAACAAAAAACGTTGAGAACAAAGAAATTGTTAGAGTTAAGATATCTTTTTTATATACTAGATATAGTGTAGATAAAAAAACTTTTGCAGGAAGGTTGGCTAGCCATTTCTTTTATGTAAAAACACTAGCCCTGCTCAATTCATAATGAGAATATTTTATTTTTTTATAGTCTATAAATTATTCGTACTTATGCACATAAGGGAGGAGCCGTATGAAATGAAAATCTCATGTACGGTTCTGAAACGGAGATTCTTTGAATCGAATAACGACCGTAACGGATGTCGGCTCAATCTGAAGGAAATTATGCGGAAGCTTTACAAAATTATTATGAAGCTATGCGACTAGAAATTGATCCCTATGATCGAAGTTATATTTTGTATAATATCGGACTTATTCACACAAGTAATGGAGAACATACAAAAGCATTGGAATATTATTTTCGAGCACTCGAACGAAATCCTTTCTTACCACAAGCTTTTAATAATATGGCTGTGATCTGTCATTACCGCGGAGAACAAGCCATTCGACAGGAAGATTCTGAAATTGCAGAGGCTTGGTTCGATCAAGCCGCTGAATATTGGAAACAAGCTATAGCCCTGACTCCGGATAATTATATTGAAGCACAAAATTGGTTGAAAATAACAAAACGTTTCGAATAAAAAATGATCGTTTCTTTCTTAGTTCGTACTTTGTATATAGATATATATAAATTCAGACTCTAATATAGCATAGTCGACTAATAATACCTAGTACCAAGCCCAGCTCTCTGATAAAATTCAGAAGACAAAAATAATGCTATTAGGATGTTGAAAAAGAGTTCCAGTTTAGAACGTTGTATTAAAGTAAGAATCAATTAGGTTGAACAAATAAATGATTTTAGCAGAATTGAAAGCCGAGACGGGTCCGTTGAGCGCCTTTTGGCTATGTCATAATAGATTCGAACACTTGCCCTGGATTGACCTCCAGATCATAATTGCTCTAGTGAATAACTAAAAAACTCGATAAATGGTAATAGGTAATAGAAGTAGAAGGTAAATAAACTAATTAACAACATTTACCATAGGTTCACTTATTACTAGATTGTTGGCGAGTCTCTTTGTATGTGTTGTCCGGAAAGAGGAGGGTTCAATGATTATTCGTTCGCCGGAACCAGAAGTAAAAATTTTAGTAGATAGGGATCCAATCAAAACTTCTTTCGAGGAGTGGGCGAAACCCGGTCATTTCTCAAGAACACTAGCTAAAGGACCTGATACTACCA